CTTTTGAAGCGAGAATTAATTTTCCTTGATACCTAACATAATGCATGAAAGGATCCTTAAACAACCATAGATTGGCCTGAAAGGCCTTAGCAAAAGCTTCTACAAGTACAAGATGTTCTAGTTTTCCATAGAAATATATTCGTTCAATAAGGGTTCCAGAAGACGTTGAACATAAATGAGAAGATTGGTTACGAAGAAAGACGAAGATGGATTCGTATTCACATAGATGAGAATTATATAGGACGAAGAAAAACCTTTGATTTCTTTTTGAAAAAAAAGAACTGGCTTTATTTGGAGTATTCCAACTACGATACTCATGGAGAAAGAATCGTAATAAATGTAAAGAGGAAGCGTCTTTTATCCAGTAGCGCAGAGTTTGAATCAATATTTCCAGATGGGCTGGGTAGGGTATTAGTATCTCTAATACATAAATTAAATGTGAAAAATTGTCCTCTAAAAAAGGGAATATTGAATGAATTGATCGTAAATTATGAGATTTAATTCCTTTCCTTTCTAGCGAAGATAATAATCGGAGATAAAACGGAATTTCTACAATGACTGCAAATCCTTCTGATATCATTTGAAAATAAAAATTCTTGTTGCGTCCAAAAAATATATTTTGGTTAAAATCATTAGCAAAAAGAATCAAATGCTTCTGTTCATACTGATACATTCGCTCAATTGCACGTTTCACAATTAGTAAGCTGAATTTATTATAACCTGCATTTTCCAAAAAAATGGATCTATTTCTATTTAAACCATGATCATGCGCAAGTGCATAAATATACTCCTGAAAGATAAGTGGATATAAGAAGTAGTGTTGTTGAGATCTATTTAGCTTTAAATATCTTTGGAATTCCTCCATTTGAAATTCTAGTTGAACTAGAGGTAGAAGATTTTGGGGGTTATCAATGAAACATAGTGCGATACAGTCAAAACGAGGTATTCTAGTAATAAACGAATAGATACCTCGGATACAGGTAAACTTATCAACGGATTCTCTATCCTCTCTTTTCCATTTAAACTAATAATTTATGTTCGTAAAGGATAACAAAATACTTAGAAATCCTTTATTTTTTCAACCTAATCGCTCTTTTGATTTTGGAAATTTTTTATCAATATACTTTTTCTTCTACACACATATTTCTATTCCATAATGGAAAATGTCAATAGTTAGGATTCATTAAAAAATAAAGAATCCGTTCATGGGATAATCTCTTCCCGTATCAGGCACTAATACATTTTTAACGTCTAATTAGATCGGGTAATCATTCAAATTAAGAACAGAAGCTCGTTGCTTTTTTCCCTATAATCAATAAATTTAAGCCATTAGGGCTCTATCTCTATCCATTTATTCATCCGACCCAACTTGAAATTGAATTCAGTTTGTTCCGTTTCAAAAAAGAACACAAGGGTTTGTACCGATTCGGAAAGAATGAAATATTCCTCAGAAATCTTCGTTGATCCGACATGCTATTTTTTCCATTCATTCCCTTTCAGGATCAGTCGCGGTCTTCCAAACTTTGCCGATGGTATGGACGAATCCCTCGCTTCATCCAAATGTGTAAAAGATCCTAGCCGCACTTAAAAGCCGAGTACTCTACCGTTGAGTTAGCAACCCGAATAGAAAAAGTTTATGTAGATACAATCAAAAAAGAAAAAGATAGATAAATGTCAAAATTTATAGACCACCTCTTAGTTCTTATGTTATCGACTTTTCAATCAAAACCCCTATTCTTATTATATCTTAGTTCAAATTCTATTCTATTAAAGAGAATCCAAGGAATCCCATCATTTGAATAATATAAGGTTATAAGGTAAAAATCAAACCTCTCGGACAGAAATAAATTTATCTACTTATCACGATGAATTATATTTGTTCGATACACTGTTGTCAATATAAATGTTGAGAAAAGAATACAATGGAAAACAAAAAAAATTACATTTATTTCAATACAAAAGGCTTGTGTTGGATTGGCACTATATAGCTGAAAAAAATTTAGATAAAGGAATAAAGAAGGAACAAGTCAAAAAAATATCAGATTTATATTGATTTATTTTATTCAATCAATAATAAGTAACTAGAATAAAAAAGGAGGATTCCTTGGTTATTACTTATTAGTAGAGTTCCTACGAAAACCGACCAATTGAAGGAACTCCCATAATTTTATATTTCTAGGATCAAGCAACTCGGGTTTTGTCGTTCTAGAACATGAGATTTTATAGAAGCAATGAAAAATAGGTATGAGTAGAATCCAAAAAGAAAAAAAATATATATATATAAATACAAAAATTTATAATTTATATAAGAATATATATATAAATACAAAAATTTATAATTTATATAAGAATTACTACCCCTTTCTATTTCTTTATTTCCTTAATTAAATTTTGTTTGATTAGGAACAAGCTAATTAAAAACCTCCGCCTTTTTTAAAAGATCCCGAACAGTTCCTGTGGGCTGAGCGCCCTTTTCAAGGAAATATAGAATAGCAGGAACGTTTAAATAACTTTGATTCTTTATCGGATCATAAAAACCTACGTTCCGAAGATCTCTTCCTTCTCTTCGGGATCGAACATCAATTGCAACGATTCGATAGACGGCTCATTGGGATAGATCTAAGTAAATGAACAAGACCCCCCCTAGAAACGTATAGGAAGTTTTCTCCTCGTACGGCTCGAGAAAAAAATAATTTGTACCCATAACTCAAGTTGGATAATTCTCAAATAGCTTAAAAGAAAAAAATCTTTAGGCAATTTATTTCATTTTTTGAATGGTCTTTAACCCCCTCTTGTTTGTCTCATTTAATCTTTATCTTTATTATTATATATTATACAATTATTGAGACAATTGAAAAAACGGCGTTTCCTTGTTCTGGGATCCTTTTTTCTTTGTTTTAAATCAGTGGGTTTAGACATTACTTCGGTGCTTCTTAATCCTTACAAAATGGCAGCAACATACCCCTTTTGTGATTTCTTTCTATCAAAGAATCATATAAACGCTCGATTCCCGTGCGATACACTTTGAATCGAAAGACTTTTCTCAATTCCAACAAATTTTACTTTTGAATTAAAAACTTGACTGAATCGGATCCTTTTGAATTAAAAACTTGACTGAATCGGATCCTTTCGATTTATATATTGATATACTTACGAAGTTGTTCCAACCTATTGATTGGTATTAACCCTAGATTCTTGCCCCCTGAAAGATGAATCCATAGTTTCTACCCGGGCTCCATCATGTACTATATTTTTCATTACAACCTAACAAAAATAAGGATTCTAGTGAAAACAGAACAGATGCCGGGTCAAGAGCACCTTCATTCATAGAAAAGATGGCGGATGTAAGAATAAAAATCCACACCGGATCGTGTCCTTCAAGTCGCACGTTGCTTTCTACCACAGCGTTTCAAACGAAGTTTTACCATAACAAAACATTCCTCTAATTTGGAACCCATATGGAATTGATTCAATTATGGAATCATGAATAGTCATTGGTTCCGTCGATACATAAACATTTTAATCTATACCCTTTTTTCTTCTATACAAAGATGGTAAATTTTTTTTGAAGCAATCTTAGCAAGACCCCACCTATTATTGTATGTTATTGTATGAATGCAACACTTTACTTTTTATTAAAAAAACTAATAGAAATATAGAAAGAATACGAATATAAATAAATGAATTCTTTTTTACTCTGCATTTTAAAGTGACTCAATATGACCCATTTCCTATTTTTTTGAATACCAAAGATTCAACTCAAAAGCAATCATTAAAAATTTTTATAATCGAAAAAGTTTACTATTTCGATATCATTATTTGAATAAAGTTTTACAGTAAAGACTAAAAATTTGATTATCATAAAAAAAATATCTTTTCTTTTCGAATTGAACCATCGACGATTTAAAGCAGATAAGTGAATTGAACAAAAACCCCATTTTTATGTGAGATGGATAAAAAAGACCGATCTAAGAGAAGATTTAGGTACTTGTTCTTTCAATTTGAATTTTATTAATAAGATGAACGAATAGGGTTTTTTCATACCTATCAGATATACTGAACTACAGTCTTTGTTATGGATCCGTTACATATGTAACTTGATTCGTTGTTAATGAGATTCGGACATACACAGATATACAGATATTTAAATGAAGACCTCCTGTTACTGTTACTAATTAAGAACTATCTACCCCACGACTCTCTGGGAATGCTGAATCAGAACAAAAAAAGGATCCCCTTTGGGGAAAGGATACTCTCTAGGGACAAAGACAAACAAGTCCAGATTGGGCGCTTGCTCGTAATTTTTTAGTTTGCCCAAACCCAGTCTTGTCTTAAGAGACTTAATCCCATTAATTGAACCTTCCTCTTGTTTAGAATAAAGAGATCCTAATAAATTTTGGCTACCCCATTTAAGTTTAATTTGAATGGATAAAGAATAAGATATAGGAAAGAAGGGCTCTTTCTTATTGTGATTCAAAATAAAATGTATCGTTGAAAATTCAAAAAGATATGAGACGTAAGGTTTTTCTTCAAATTAAGTAGCTAAACCCCTTCAATATGAAGGGAATGAACATATGATGAAAAATCCGCCATACTTTATTTTATTTTTTAATTAGTTGAATTCAACTAGGGTGTAACCTATGTTACCATCATATCTTGATCACAAACAAATATATTTAGTACTACCTGTATGTTGTGAAAAACAAAGATATGATTCATAAAAGAATCATTATAAATTATAAAAGAAACAAGAATGACATTCTATCCAATATTAGGCATTTAAACATAACGTTATTTTCAAAAGATACTTTTATACTCTGATACAATGTATATACCTGGGACGAAAGGATTCGAACCTCCGAATACCGGGACCAAAACCCGTTGCCTTACCACTTGGCCACGCCCCATCTATATTTACATTCTACACTAATAAAGAATAATATTAGTATTGGGTCTTGGTCAATTCCAGGACAATTTTATATATAAAATCTTTATAGAAT